GATTCGTTATTGGAGCAGATAGCAACAACCATTTCAGCGGACATGCGTATTTTCCGATGGATTTACATGGTTTAATTAGTAGAAATTGTTTGATGTAGCGAGTAATAGGCTCTTTCGCCGTTCAAGAATTCTTGTTTAGGCAGTTCATATCATCCACACATAGTGATCTAAGATTTCAATTCTTCCATGTTTCAGCAGTAGCATATTGTTCCATGGAGCTAAGGCCAAAAAGATGGAAGAAACAAGTGTTTCCACGACTCTACCATCCGGCCAATTCTGTTCCACTTAATCCCCTTTTCATGGGCACATATCTTTACGGCTAAGGAATGGGGAATCTTTCTCCTGTTACATGAATCAAATGTTTCATTTCATCCGGGAAAAGCCATCTCTTTCTCAACAATGTCTTTGTCATTTGATCCAATAGCGTTCCGTTAGATAGGAACAGATTTGATAAATACTGATAACTCTCGGATAGAGTATTAGAACGGAAAGATCCATTAGATAATGAACTATTGGTTCTAAACCATCTCTGGCGATGAATCAACAATTCGAAGTGCTTTTCTTGCGTATTCTTGATGAACCAGCGTTTATATATAGATGTAGGAGGATTTGTTTGGGAAGCAATAAGCCCCTTTGACATCTCTTCATCTGCAAAGAATTCTCGACGTGAAAACACAGAGACAGAGGGCTGATCTTTGAATAGGGAAAAGAATGGATCCGCAGGGTCCCAAATGAATTGGCTTGTTCGAAAAAAGCCTTGTTCTTTGGAAGATCTATCTCGTGTCTGGCACTGCATGGTTCCACTCTGCAAGAACTCCGAATCATTCTCTTGAAGCTCATCCTCTTTATGATAAATGATCCATTTGCCCCGAAATGACCCAGTCCAATAGGGAAATCCCAATTCAGTGGGCCTTTCGATACAATCAAATAGATTGCCACAAGGGCGCCATATTCTAGGAGCCCAAACTATGTGATTGAAGAAATCCTCCTCTATCTGTTGCGGATCGAGGGCCCCTTCCCCTTCTTCAAACTCCGATTCGTATTTTTCATATAGAAATCTCTGATCAACGATAGAACAAGATCCATTTTGCATCATATCTAACTGATTCCTTGGTTCGGACCGAAGAAGTAATGTCACTCGATTATCATCAAACTGACTGCAATATCTTTCTGTCCGTGAGGATCCCGCCAGAGCCAGAGCGCCTTCTACTTCTAATAGTAATAATAGTAATAGGCCATGAACTAGATCAGAATCATTCTCAACGAATCCATAAGAAGTGATCCAATTTTTTTCATCGTGTCTGGATGAAGACCAAAGATCTTGAGCGACCGATCCGGCAGAACAACTCAAAAGATAAAGAAGTATCGTTAATTTCTTCATGCTCGTTCCAAGTTCGAAGTACCATTTGTACAAATAAGAATCCCCTCCCTTACATGATTTCTTCTTCATATAGATAGATATAGGATCTATGGGGCAATTACTTAGAAGTACATTTTGTGTAACAGCCCTTCCTATCTGATAGAAAAGGATCCCATGATCCTGAACCGATCTTATCTGGGATCGAAAATCCCAAGTTTTTCTATGAAGAGCTGATCTAATTGTATTAGTTTCTATAATGGATTTCTTCTGTGTAATACTAATCGATAGGGCCTCATTGATAAGTGCTACAAGATCTCGCGCATTGGAACCCATGGTTATGGACCCGAATCCGTTAGTATGGAACATCTTCTTTTCCAAGTGAAATCCCCTAGTATATGAAAGAATGAAAAAGTGCTTTCGTTGTTGTGGAAGAAGAAGCCTTCGTATCTTAATGCATGTATTTAATTTATTCGGAGCTATTAGAGCGGGATCCACTTTTTGGGGAATATGAGTCGAAGCAATAACAAGAATCTTTCCAGTGGAACATCTTTCACAATCCCTGGAGAGATAGTTCTCTAATAGACCGAGGGATAAGTAATTCGACTCATTCACATGCAGATCATGAATGTTTGGAATCCATATTATGCAAGGAGACATTGCTTTTGCTAATTCGAATTGAAGGGTGATATCAAATCGGTCTATTTTCGGCGTCATATACATAGTTAGCACATTCGTCATAGTTAGCAGCTCCGTATCAATATCAAGGTCATCATCACTATCATCAATATCGTCACTATCATCAATATCGATATCGTCACTATCATCAATATCGATATCGTCACTATCATCAATATCGTCACTATCATCAATATCATCAATAAGATAACCCTTAGGCTTGTCATCCAGGAACTTGTTCGGAAATACCGTAATGAAAGGAACATAGGAGTTTGTCGCTAGGTATTTGACCAAACAGGATCGTCCAGTTCCTATAGAACCTATCACTAAAATACCTCTAGAAGGGGATAGGGCTAAGCGGAGCGAAAAGGGTTTTCCATGAGGAGATGGGGAATGAAAACTATTAGCCCCACACGAGGTTTGTGAATAAGTGATTGTCTGATAATGAGCAAGGAATATCCGTCT